CATAGAATAATGATATTGCCATAAATGAAGAAAATAATATTTCCATTTATTAATCAGAATAGGCGTATTATTTGAAGAAAGAATTGATTTTCCTTGATATCTAACATAATGCATAAAAGGATCTTTATGCATAAAAGGATCTTTGCATAATTCCAAGATGTCCCGAAATTCATTATGAATAAATACTTTGACAAGATTTTTGATTTTTCTAAAAAAATATATTCGTTGAAAAAAGAATCCAGAAAATGTTGAACGTAAATGAAAAGATTGATTACGAAGAAAAAAAAAGATGGATTCGTATTCACATATATGAAAATTATATAGGAACAAGAAGAATCTTGGATTGGTTTTTGAAAAAAACCAATTCTTTGGAAGAATAAACCTATTCCAATTACAATACTCATAGAGAAAGAAACGTAAGAAATGCAAAGAAGAGGCATCCTTCAACCAGTAACGTAGGGTTTGCACCAAGATCTCTAGATGGATGTGATAGGGTATTAGTACATTTGACACAGAATCTAAATGGGACAATTTGTCCTCTAAAAAAGAAAATATTGAATGAATTGATCGTAAATTACGAAATTGATCTACCTCTTTCCTTTCTAAGGAAAAGAATAATCGAAAAGAAAATGGAATTTCCACAGTGACTGCAAATGCCTCGGATAGAATTTGAGAATACAAATTCTTGTTGAAAGCAAAAAACCTATTTTGTCTAGAATCAGTATCCAAAATAATCAAAGGATTCTGTTGATACATTCGAATAATTAAACGTTTACCAATTATTGAACTAATTCTTTTGTCATAACCCACATTTTCGAACCAAATAGATCTAATTGATCTCTTTAAAACATGATGAGCAAGTGTATAAATATACTCCTGAAAAAGGAGTGGGTATAGGAAGTTGTGTTGCCAAGATCTATTTAGGTCTAAATATCCTTGAAATTGATTCATCGGAAATTGGATTGGAATCAAAAGAAACAGAAAGTAGTCCATTTATTGATTATGAAACGATATATATAGTGCGATGCAGTCAAAACAAAGCGTTATAGTAAGAAAATACTAGATATCTCGGAGACAGGTAGACTCATCAACAGACTCTCTATCCTCTCTTTTAATCTAAATAGTTTATATTTGTTTCTAGGATAACAAAACAAGATGGGTTAGAAATCCTTTATTTTTCAAACCAATCGCTCTTTTGATTTTTGAAAAGCAATATATTTATCAATATGCTGCTTCTTCTACACATTTATGTACAACCCAGAATAGGACATAACTAATAATTAGGACTTATTTGATTAATAAAAACGAAAATAGATAAGATACTAGAATCATGCACTCAAGTAGAATTCTTCCCCCGTGTACTGGGCACTAATATATTTTTAACGTCTAATTAGATCGAGTAATCATTCAAATTTAGAACAAAAGCTCGTTGCTCTTTTTCCTTATAAAAACTGAAATTGAAGTCGGAAAACTCTATCCATTTATTCATTCGACCCCATTCTGATTCTGAAACTGAAACATTCTCAGAATTCTCTATTCATACGACATGCTGTTTTTTCCAGTCATTCCTTTCAGGATCAGTCGTGGTCTTACAAAGTCTACCAAAGGTATGAATGAATCCCTTACTTCATTGAAGTGTGTAAAAGATGCTAGCCGCACTTAAAAGCCGAGTACTCTACCGTTGAGTTAGCAACCCGAAGAACAAAAAATTGGCAATGTTTGGTTGGATAAAACACTAAAGAGATAAAATTGAACAACCCAATCAAAACATCAAACTAGCAAAAAATCCATCGAAAATTTTCAATTCTGAAATTATTATTAATTTCATAAATTCCCATTTATTTAAGAGTCAAAAAAGAGAATATTTTGCAAAAAAAAAAATCAAAATAAAAGAAATCAAAAATCGATTTTCAAGTCAAAAAAAGCGAGGAAATGGATCCGTTTATCCACGATCGAATTATATTTGCTCAATAGACTCTTGTCAATATATAAAAAGCCACGGTAAAAAAAAGTGTTAAGAAAGAAAAAGAGGGAGGGAGAGGGGGATCTACTAAAAAAAAGTTATAAAACTAAATAAAAATTTCCCCCTTATCCTTTTTTTTTATTAATTGAATTTCTTACGAAATTTATAAAAAACCCCCGCCCTTTTGAAAATATCAAAAAGAGTTCCTGTAGGTTGAGCACCCTTTTCAAGAAAATATAAAATAGCAGGAATATTTAAATAGGTTTGACTATTTATAGGATCATAAAAACCCATTTTACACAGATCTTTTCCTTCTCTTCGGGATCGACCATCGATTGCAACAATTCGATAAACAGCTCATTGGGATCGATGCAGACAAACTCTAACTCCCCCCAGAAACGTATACGAAGTTTTCGCTTCATACGGCTCGAGAAATTGAAGTGATGTCTATATATACAAGGTCAAATAGATCCATAAAGAAATTAGACTAATATTAAGTATTAAGAAATATTCAAAAATAATAATATTATTATTTTTGAATATTTGATTTTATATCAATAGAAAAAAAAAACACCCATTTTTCTCCTCATAACTCAAGTTGGATAACTATGAAATAGCTCAAAAGAAAATTAGAAAAGCCTATTCATTTCATTTTTTGAGTAGTCTCGAATCCATCTTTTTTTGTCCCCATTAAAACAAAATCGATTTTGACCCTTCGTTCTTAATCTAGTTGTCGAGACAATAAAAAAAGGGGGATTTTCTTGTTCCAAGATACTTTATCGTTACCGTGAATCATTGGGTTTAGACATTACTTCGGTGACTTAAAATCGTTTGAAAATGGCAGCAACATGCCCCCTTTTATGCTTTTTTTCTATAAAAATGAAAGATTCATAGAAAAGAGTATCACACGTAAAAAAATCACTATACTTACAAAGTTGTTAAAACTTATTAATTAGCACTAACCCTAGATTCCTTGCCCCTGAGAAAAGAATCAATAGTTTCGACTCGAGCTACATCACGTACTATCTTACACTACAATCAAAAACAAAACCAAGGTTCTGGTATAAGAGAACAAAAGATGTCGAGCCAAGAGCACATTTATAATTCAAATGGTGGATATAAGAATCCACGGACGATCCCGTCTGTCAAGCCGCACGTTGCTTTCTACCACATCGTTTCAAACGAAGTTTTACCATAACATTCCCCCGGGTTTTAACTGGTATGTAATTGATTCAATTATGGAATCACGAATAGTCATTTGTTCGTTCGTTACAGTTGTTCCATAGGAATGCATATTTTTTTTTTTTCAATTTCTATGAATGACTGCTTTTTTTACGAAGTCGTAGCAAAAATCAAATTTCATACCAATTTTTCTTTTTTCATTTTATTGACTGAATTGCAATATGCTATTTTTGATTTTCTTTCTAAAGAAAAAAGACCAATTTATCAATCCGAAATCGAAACAGAAAGATTAGAAAATCAAATATTAGGAATTGAAAAATTTTTGTTATTGAATCCACATTCCATCTTCAGCGGATCAAATACTTATAAAAAAGCAAAAAAATTCATGATTTTCTTTTACGAGTAGTTTCGGCTGACTGAGCGGGTTAAATAACGCTTAGTTAAATAAACTAAATATAAATTAGGGGAATCAAATAGAAATATAGGATCTATGAATTACTTATTATTCCATACATTTCGATACATTGAAAATTAGATTTTGATATTTTTCTCAAATACTTAAAAATAAGGTTCAAAGAAAATACATAATGTATAACCCTTTTTCTTACTAACTTATTCTATTCATTTCATCTGCTTAATTTCATCGAATTTGTATTAGACCAGGTATTGAAATGAGTGTGTTCGATTATTAATCGTTATAATAGTTATATGAGAAGTTAAGGCTTTTCAACTAACTAATTTCTTTTAGCTTAAGTAATAATAATATTAACTACTCTATACTCTATTCTAAGAGTATAGATCGAATGAAGGGAGGGAGGCGGAGGGGTTCAATCTGTTGTTAATTTGTTTGAAATTGATTTCAAATTCTTGAAATCTATAGCTCCTATGTTATCCAAATCACAACTTGATTCAGATCCATTTATGACAATCTTTCGTTATTCTCAAAATATCTAAATATCTATATTCTGTCTTTCTAGATAGAAAATAGAAAAAGGTATTCCCTGGGACGGAAGGATTCGAACCTCCGAATAGCGGGACCAAAACCCGTTGCCTTACCACTTGGCCACGCCCCATTTGTCTTTCTGTTCAATCAATACTAATAAACATTAGTATTAGTACTGGTTGTTCGTCAATTCCAATCAAAAAATCGATTGTTCCGAGGATTTTGACACGTAGAGCGCGAGAGAAAAATGAATTTATTGATCATTAGATAGAATTTAATTAAAATATTGTCTAAAATACGATTTCTTCCATTCTTTTATTTTGATTTTCAAAATCAAAATTTTTAGTTTTCTTTTTCTGTTTTAACAGATATCCAATAAAACTCAATCAAAATTAAATTATCTCCAAGTTCAATACAGGAAATAAATGTTTATTATGCTTAATATCTTTAGTTTGATCTACTTCTGTTTTCATTTCACCCTTTATTTGAATTCAAGTAGTTTTTTAGTAGTCAAATTGCCAGAGGCCTACGCTTTTTTGAATCCTATCGTAGATATTATGCCAGTAATACCCCTTCTGTTTTTTCTATTAGCCTTTGTTTGGCAAGCTGCTGTAAGTTTTCGATAAGATGTTGAGTAATGTACTAGACATTATTTCTCCGAGAAAGAAAATGCTAATAATTATTTGATAAACTTTAGAATATGAACCCTCGATTCAAACGATTGATAATTGGAATTCTTTTCTCATTCTGATTCTTTTTAGAAACTTTGCTTTTGTCATTCTTTGATTTAGTGAAACCCCCTATTAGGGGGCTCAAAAGAGGGTAGTAAAGAATTTTTTTTTGAGATCAACCCACTTTTATTGCAAATACATTTTTGAGTTATTTTTCTAGAAACCGTTTTGTTTATTGGTGTCGAAATAGGATATGTGGTAGAAAAAAGGATAATCTATTCTCTCTCTTTTTTTTTTTCAAAAAATGACTTGGAGATTGTGTAATGCTTACTCTCAAACTCTTTGTTTACACAGTAGTGATATTCTTTGTTTCTCTCTTTATCTTTGGATTCCTATCTAATGATCCAGGACGTAATCCCGGGCGTGACGAATAAAAAAAGGACTTTATTGTACATTTTTGAATTTCAAAAAAAGAGCAAATATCAATTCATCAACAAAAACGGAAAGAAAGGGATTCGAACCCTCGGTACGAAAAACTCATACAACGGATTAGCAATCCGACGCTTTAGTCCACTCAGCCATCTCTCCCAATTTGAAATTTTGAATCTTACTTTCCAAAAGTAAGATAGAAAAAAAACCTCTCTTTCCTTATTTCTCGTTATCTTTATTAAAATTCGATTTTAGATTAGAATTCTATTCACCTTAGATAAAATCTATTCTATCTATATAGATATTGAAAAAACAAGGGTCGAAAGAATTCTTTCAAAAAACGAAAGAAAATACAAAATATTTCTTCTGTCGAAATATATTGTTTATTTTCTTATCCTGGCTTGGTTCATACCTAGCCAGGCCTTTTTTTGTACCAAATCATATATATTACAAAAAAATGTTTAACAAAATTCTTTTTATTGAATGAAATATTGAATGAAATATCAATATAAGGACAATTTTTATTCTATTCTATATCCTAGAATCAAAGTTTAATTTTTTTCGTTAGTCTTTTGAATTATTGACTTCTATTTTATTTCCTGATTTATTATTCTATCATAATTCTAAATTAGAATCGACTTAATAATCTAATTCGAATATTAATAATATTCTTTATTTTCTTCCTTTTTTCTTCCCCCTCCTCGTATAGAGGTACTGTACTGAAAGAAACTTGTTATTGAGTTATTAATAATTAGGAGTCCTCTTTAACTAATTTATTGAAATAAACCCGATTAGGTCTAATAAAAAAACTAAAACACACCTATGCTATCATTTTCATTATTATTTTCGGATTCTATCTCTTATTCTGATTCTGATTACGCTGATTACTCGACAAAAGATTTATTTATAAACAATAATGGCATTGTAGCGGGTATAGTTTAGTGGTAAAAGTGTGATTCGTTTTAGTAATCCCTTTTAGAGTTAAGGGGTCCCTCGGATTTGCTTCATATTCCGAACAAAAACTTTTTTTCTTAAAAGGATTGAATCCTTTCCTTTACCTATCACTTCACTAAGAAGGAGTCGAGGAAGAATCGAAATTCTCGTGATTTGAGAGTCCAAGGTTCAAATTTTTGATAAATTTTGAAAATTGGATTTTCAGATAGCGAAACACAATTTGTTTTATTGGATCAAGACTCCCAATAACTATGCGTATGGATAAAAGATCCATGGATAAAGATAGAAAAGTGTAGTTCGAGTCGTAACTAAATCTTCAATCTTTCCCTATTCTTCTAGAAATAGAAAGAAGAAAGATTAAAGCAAAATAGCTTATCTATTAAATAAGGATGTCTTTAGTTTCCGAAGGACATTAAACTTTTTTTAGTTTTAGCTCGGTAGAAAGAAAAAAACTTTTCCTAAGGATTCTATTACATCAAATAGAAATAGAGAACGAAGTAACTAAGAGAATATTGTTAGAATACCCTATTCTATATTCCAGAGAGAGGGGATTGTCTAGAAAGCCAAATCTCTTTGAATGCATTCAAAGAGACAGCTGACATAGATGTTATGGTTCAACAATTTTTTGATTTCATTCAGGTCTTATTTCAATCTTGATATTGATTCATACATCCATAAAGGAGCCGAATGAAATCAAAGTTTCATGTTCGGTTTTGAATTAGAGACGTTAACAATGATGAATCAACGTCTACTATAACCCCTAGCCTTCCAAGCTAACGATGCGGGTTCGATTCCCGCTACCCGCTCTACTAAAATGATATAGTATTCTATATAAAAAGAATATTTTGATATTCAATATCATTAATCCTATATTCTATCATAATATAAAAATATTCTATTATGAGTGTATCTTTAAGATTGAATATAGAATTCCGTAGATTCTACCCCCATAAATATCATCTTTTTAAGAACACCAAACCCGAACAAGAAATGTGAAAAAAAGCGTCCATTGTCTAATGGATAGGACATAGGTCTTCTAAACCTTTGGTATAGGTTCAAATCCTATTGGACGCAAGTTCTTCTATGTATTTTTTTTAGGTTTCGATCCAAAAGATATTGCTTTTTATGTTGACTGATTTGCATCAGGGATGCTTCAAATAGGGCGTCTTAGATGATTATTTTCTCGAAATTTGATTTTGTTAATATGAATTGTACAAATGTATTTTGAATAGTATTCAATACTATTTATTAGTTAATACAAATAACTATATTAATTATATTGATGGTTAAGAAAAGTTAAGTAAAGTTATTCCTAACTAGAGTAATAAAATGAAATTTAGCAAAAATGAGATTAAGGA